GTTTATGTAGCTTAAATAAAGCATAACACTGAAGATGTTAAGATGAACCCTAGAAAGTTCCACAAACATAAAAGCTTGGTCCTGACTTTACTATCAACTCTAGCTAAAATTACACATGCAAGTATCCGCACTCCCGTGAGAATGCCCTACAGTTCTCTTAAGAGAACAAGGAGCTGGTATCAGGCTCAAACCTTAGCCCACGACACCTTGCTTAGCCACACCCCCAAGGGAATTCAGCAGTGATAAATATTAAGCCATAAGTGAAAACTTGACTTAGTTAAAGCTAATAGGGCCGGTTAAACTCGTGCCAGCTACCGCGGTTATACGAGGGGCCCAAGTTGTGAGACATCGGCGTAAAGGGTGGTTAAGGAAGATCAAAACTAAAGCCGAATACTGTCAAGGCTGTTATACGCACCCGACAGTAAGAAGATCAATCACGAAAGTGGCTTTATGCCCCCTGAACCCACGAAAGCTAGGATACAAACTGGGATTAGATACCCCACTATGCTTAGCCCTAAACATTGATGGGGCACTACTTTCCCCATCCGCCCGGGAACTACGAGCATAAGCTTAAAACCCAAAGGACTTGGCGGTGCTTTAGATCCACCTAGAGGAGCCTGTTCTAGAACCGATAACCCCCGTTAAACCTCACCCTTCCTGGCCTTTTTCCGCCTATATACCACCGTCGTCAGTTTACCCTATGAGGGATTAATAGTAAGCAAGATTGGCACCAGCCTAAAACGTTAGGTCGAGGTGTAGTGCATGGAAGGGGAAGAAATGGGCTACATTCGCTGACTCAGCGAAAACGAACGACAAAATGAAATGTTTGTCTAAAGGAGGATTTAGAAGTAAGTAGAAAATAGAGTGTTTTACTGAAACTGGCCCTAAAGCACGCACACACCGCCCGTCACTCTCCCCAAAAACCCTAACTTATATACCTAAAACGTAAAATTAAACAAGGGGAGGCAAGTCGTAACATGGTAAGTGTACCGGAAGGTGCACTTGGAAAACAATCAGGGTATAGCTAAACTAGAAAAGCATCTCCCCTACACTGAGAAGTCTCCTGTGCAAATCAGGATACCCTGAGCTCATAAACTAGCCCCCTACCTGAATAAGTAAAAAATATTAACTACCACTAATACACTTAATTTAAACAACAAATCATTTTTCCCCCTTAGTATGGGTGACAAAAAAGGATCATGGCGCAATAGAGAAAGTACCGTAAGGGAAAGTTGAAAGAGAAATGAAATAACCCAGTAAAGCCTAAAAAAGCAGAGCGTAACGCTCGTACCTTTTGCATCATGTTTTAGCTAGTAATACTCAGGCAAAGAGGACTTTAGTCTGAGCCCCCGAAACTAAGTGAGCTACTCCAAGACAGCCTATTTTAGGGCACACCCGTCTCTGTGGCAAAAGAGTGGGAAGAGCTTTGAGTAGAGGTGATAAACCTACCGAACTTAGTTATAGCTGGTTACCTGAGAAATGGATAGAAGTTCAGCCTTTCGGCTTCTCTCGTCATAGTATACACCAGACCCCGAGAAACCAAAAGAGTTAGTCAAAAGAGGTACAGCTCCTTTGAATTAAGAAACAACTTTTACAGGTGGATAAAGATCACAAATATTAAGGATGAGTGTTCAGGTGGGCTTAAAACCAGCCATCCATATAGAAAGCGTTACAGCTCCTACACAATCCCAATCCTACGATTCTGATAATAAAATCTTACTCCCCAACCCCTAACAGGTTATTCTATGCCTCCATAGAAGAAATAATGCTAATATGAGTAATAAGAGACACAGACTCTCTCCACGCACAAGTGTAAATCGGCATGGACCATCCACCGAACTTTAACGGCCCCAAACAAAGAGGGTATTAAATTATAACACAGGAAAACTATTTACCACTTAACCGTTAAACCCACACTGGTGTGCCACCCAGGAAAGACTAAAAAGAAAAGAAGGAACTCGGCAAACACAAGCCCCGCCTGTTTACCAAAAACATCGCCTCTTGAACCCCTAAAAATAAGAGGTCCCGCCTGCCCAGTGACAATAAGTTTAACGGCCGCGGTATTCTGACCGTGCAAAGGTAGCGCAATCAATTGTCTTTTAAATGAAGACCTGTATGAATGGCATAACGAAGGCTTAACTGTCTCCTTTTCTAAGTCAATGAAATTGATCTCCCCGTGCAGAAGCGGGGATAGTAACATAAGACGAGAAGACCCTATGGAGCTTTAGACGAAAACAGACCTTGTTAAGTACCCCTACTAAAGGATTAAACCAAATTGACCCTGTTTGAATGTCTTTGGTTGGGGCGACCGCGGGGAAATAAAGAACCCCCATGAGGACTGGAAACACTTTTCCACAGCTAAGAGCTCCCGCTCTAAGAAACAGAATATCTGACCATAAGATCCGGCAATGCCGAACAACGAACCGAGTTACCCTAGGGATAACAGCGCAATCCCCTTTAAGAGCCCATATCGACAAGGGGGTTTACGACCTCGATGTTGGATCAGGACATCCTAATGGTGCAACCGCTATTAAGGGTTCGTTTGTTCAACGATTAAAGTCCTACGTGATCTGAGTTCAGACCGGAGTAATCCAGGTCAGTTTCTATCTATGAAATGATCTTTTCTAGTACGAAAGGACCGAAAAGAAGAGGCCTATACTCAAAGTAAGCCTCACCCCCACCTAATGAAAATAACTAAATAAGGCAAGAGGGCATGCCCCCCCCAGCCTGAAATTAAGGCTTGTTGGGGTGGCAGAGCCCGGTAAATGTAAAAGACTTAAGCTCTTTCAACAGAGGTCCAAATCCTCTCCCTAACTATGCTCACGATATTAATAACCCACCTTATTAACCCCTTAGCATTCATCGTTCCTATTTTACTAGCTGTAGCTTTTTTAACACTTCTTGAACGAAAAGTGTTAGGTTATATACAACTACGCAAGGGTCCAAACATCGTAGGCCCGTATGGCCTTCTACAACCAGTAGCTGACGGGCTTAAACTTTTTACCAAGGAACCTGTCCGCCCCTCTACCTCCTCCCCCCTTTTATTTGTTTTTACGCCCATATTTGCACTAATCCTCGCCTTAATGCTTTGATCACCTATACCTCTACCTTATCCAGTTGTGGACTTAAACCTAAGTATTTTATTTATTTTAGCCCTATCAAGCCTTGCAGTTTATTCAATCTTAGGCTCAGGATGAGCCTCTAACTCAAAGTATGCTCTAATTGGGGCGTTACGAGCAGTTGCTCAAACAATCTCTTATGAGGTTAGCCTAGGCTTAATCTTACTAAGTTCAATTATTTTAACGGGGGGATTTACACTACAGACATTTAACTCAGCCCAAGAGGCCATTTGATTAGTTGTCCCAATATGGCCTTTAGCAGCAATATGATACATCTCCACGCTTGCCGAAACTAACCGTGCCCCCTTCGACCTTACAGAGGGAGAGTCTGAGCTTGTCTCAGGGTTTAATGTAGAATATGCAGGAGGGCCCTTTGCCCTTTTTTTCCTGGCTGAATATGCTAACATTTTAATAATGAATACCCTATCAGCAGTTTTATTTCTTGGTGCTTCACATTTCCCTAACTCCCCCGAACTAACAACGTTAAACGTAATAACCAAAGCAGCCATCCTCTCCGTCGTATTCTTATGAGTTCGAGCATCCTACCCCCGTTTTCGCTATGATCAGCTAATACACTTAATTTGAAAAAATTTTCTCCCAATAGCACTAGCCCTAATCCTGTGAAATCTAGCCCTACCAATTGCACTTGCAAGTTTACCACCTATGTTCTAATAAGGATTTGTGCCTGAAACAAAGGGTCACTTTGATAGAGTGAATTATGGGGGTTAAAATCCCCCCAACTCCTTAGAAAGAAGGGACTTGAACCCTACCTTAAGAGATCAAAACTCTTAGTGCTTCCACTACACCACTTCCTAGTAAGATCAGCTAATTAAGCTTTTGGGCCCATACCCCAAACATGTAGGTTAAATCCCTTCTTTTACTAATGAACCCTTACATTTTAGCCACCTTGCTATTTAGCCTAGGTTTAGGCACAACTATTACATTTGCAAGTTCCCACTGATTAATTGCTTGAATAGGACTAGAAGTCAACACATTGGCAATCGTCCCACTCATAGCCCAACATCATCACCCACGAGCCGTGGAAGCAACCACTAAGTACTTTCTAACTCAAGCTACAGCAGCAGCAATACTACTATTTGCCGCCACCACTAACGCCTGACTTACAGGTGAATGGCAACTACAAGAAATATCTCACCCTGTACCTATTACACTAATTACCCTTGCTTTAGGACTAAAAATTGGACTTGCCCCAACTCATGCCTGACTCCCCGATGTACTACAAGGGCTTGATCTTACCACGGGCCTAATCTTAGCCACCTGACAAAAGCTCGCCCCCTTTGCTCTACTTTACCAAATCCAAAATTTAAACCCCACCCTTTTAATCTTCCTAGGGGTACTTTCAACCCTCGTGGGCGGATGAGGCGGATTGAACCAAACACAACTTCGAAAGATTCTGGCTTATTCTTCAATTGCACACCTTGGCTGAATAGTCCTGGTCCTTAAATTTTCCCCTTCTTTAACCATCCTAACTTTATTGATGTACATAATCATGACTACTGCCACTTTTTTAACATTCAAACTGAATAAAGCAACAAATGTAAATATCTTGGCCACATGCTGAACCAAAGCCCCAACACTCTCAGCCTTAACACCCCTCATTCTTCTATCTTTAGCCGGGCTCCCTCCACTTTCCGGGTTTATACCAAAATGACTGATTCTACAGGAGTTAACAAAACAAAACCTTCCCATAACAGCTACAATTGCCGCCTTAAGCGCCCTACTAAGCCTGTATTTTTATCTGCGCCTAACTTATGCTATTACGCTTACAATTAGTCCTAACACTTCAAGCGGTCTGGCCCCCTGACGATTTACAACGACCAAAAACACTGCTTTATTATCAATTGCAACTATAGGTACTTTAACCCTTCTGCCACTTTCACCCGCTGCAACTTCTTTCCTATATTTTTAGAGATTTAGGATAATTAGACCAAAAGCCTTCAAAGCTTTAAGCGGGGGTTAAAACCCCTCAATCTCTATAAGACTTGCAGGACATTAACCCACATCTTCTATATGCAAAACAGACACTTTAATTAAGCTAAAGCCTTTCTAGATGGGAAGGCTTCGATCCTACAAAATTTTAGTTAACAGCTAAATGCCTAAACCAGCGGGCATCCATCTACTTTCCCCCGCCTGAGGGCGGGGAAGGCGGGGGAAAGCCTCGGCAGGGGCTTAGCCTGCTTCTTAAGATTTGCAATCTTACATGTAACACCCCAAGGCCTGATAAGAAGAGGGCTCAAACCTCTGTATGTGGGATTACAATCCACCGCTTACTCAGCCATCCTACCTGTGGCAATCACACGTTGATTTTTCTCGACTAATCATAAAGACATCGGCACTCTCTATCTAGTATTTGGTGCCTGAGCTGGCATAGTAGGCACAGCTTTAAGCCTACTTATCCGAGCCGAACTAAGCCAACCTGGGGCTCTTCTTGGGGATGACCAAATTTATAATGTAATTGTTACTGCACACGCCTTTGTTATAATCTTCTTTATAGTAATACCAATCATAATCGGAGGTTTTGGTAATTGGCTTGTTCCTTTAATAATTGGGGCCCCTGACATGGCCTTCCCTCGTATGAATAATATGAGCTTTTGACTCTTGCCCCCCTCTTTTTTACTTTTACTTGCTTCCTCCGGGGTTGAAGCTGGAGCAGGTACAGGCTGAACCGTATATCCCCCTTTAGCTGGAAATCTAGCCCATGCGGGGGCGTCTGTTGACCTAACAATTTTTTCACTCCATCTTGCAGGGGTCTCCTCAATTCTCGGGGCAATCAATTTTATTACAACTATTATTAATATAAAACCCCCTGCTTTATCACAGTATCAAACCCCTTTATTTGTGTGATCTGTTTTAATTACAGCTGTATTGCTTCTTTTATCCCTTCCCGTGCTTGCTGCCGGCATTACAATACTACTAACAGACCGTAACCTAAATACTACTTTCTTTGATCCGGCCGGAGGAGGGGATCCGATCCTCTACCAACATCTGTTCTGATTTTTCGGACACCCAGAAGTTTATATTCTTATTCTCCCCGGATTCGGCATGATTTCCCATATTGTTGCCTACTACTCGGGTAAAAAAGAGCCTTTCGGCTACATAGGTATGGTATGGGCTATAATAGCAATTGGACTTTTGGGCTTTATTGTATGAGCCCACCACATGTTTACGGTCGGAATGGACGTAGATACTCGAGCTTACTTTACTTCCGCTACTATAATTATCGCAATCCCGACTGGGGTAAAAGTCTTTAGCTGACTGGCAACTCTGCACGGAGCCTCAATTAAATGAGAGACACCTCTACTCTGAGCCTTAGGTTTTATTTTCCTATTTACTGTAGGGGGCTTAACAGGTATTGTCTTGGCCAACTCTTCATTAGACATCGTACTTCACGATACATATTATGTAGTCGCCCATTTCCATTACGTTCTCTCAATAGGAGCAGTATTTGCCATCGTGGCAGCCTTTGTACACTGATTTCCCCTCTTCACCGGCTACACCCTTCACAGCACTTGGACAAAAATCCATTTTGCACTAATATTCACAGGCGTAAATCTTACCTTCTTCCCCCAACACTTTCTTGGCCTAGCAGGTATGCCCCGTCGATACTCAGACTACCCTGATGCTTATACCCTTTGAAACACCGTATCTTCTTTAGGCTCCCTGATCTCATTGGTGGCCGTAATTATGTTCTTATTCATTATTTGAGAAGCCTTTGTAACTAAGCGGGAAGTTTTCGCAGTTGAAATAACAATAACAAACGTTGAGTGACTTCATGGATGCCCCCCTCCTTATCATACATTCGAAGAACCAGCATTTGTTCAAATTCAACACAACTAACGAGAAAGGGAGGAGTCGAACCCCCATGTATCGATTTCAAGTCAACCACATAACCGCTCTGTCACTTTCTTCATAAGATACTAGTAAAATTTACATTGCCTTGTCAAGGCAAAATTGTTGGTTAAAATCCGACGTATCTTTTATAATGGCACACCCCTCACAATTAGGCTTTCAAGATGCAGCTTCCCCCGTAATAGAAGAACTCCTTCACTTTCATGACCACGCCCTAATAATTGTATTCCTCATTAGCACATTAGTACTTTATATTATTGTAGCTATAATCACCACTAAATTAACCAACAAGTATATCTTAGACTCCCAAGAAGTGGAAATTATCTGAACTTTGTTACCCGCAATTATCCTAATTCTTATTGCATTACCATCCCTGCGCATTCTCTACCTAATAGACGAAGTAAACAACCCCCATCTAACAGTCAAAGCTATAGGCCACCAGTGGTACTGAAGCTACGAGTATACTGATTACACAGACTTAGGGTTTGACTCATACATGATCCCCACGCAGGAACTAAACCCTGGCCAATTTCGCCTTCTTGAAGTAGATCATCGAATGGTTGTACCTGTAGAATCCCCAATCCGTGTCTTAGTCTCTGCTGAAGATGTACTACATTCATGAGCACTTCCAGCCCTGGGTGTAAAAATAGATGCAGTACCCGGGCGTCTGAACCAAACAGCCTTTATTACATCTCGCCCTGGAGTCTTTTATGGTCAATGCTCTGAAATTTGTGGAGCTAACCACAGCTTTATACCCATTGTAGTTGAAGCCGTTCCCATTGAACACTTTGAAAACTGATCAGCTACGATACTAGAAGACATCTCACTAAGAAGCTAAACAGGGTCTAGCATTAGCCTTTTAAGCTAAAGATTGGTGACTCCCAACCACCCCTAGTGACATGCCTCAGTTAAACCCTGCCCCCTGACTAATAATTTTGATTTTCTCATGATTTGTTTTCCTAACACTTATTCCGCCTAAAGTCTTAGCCCACACCTACCCAAACGAGCCTTCTCCTCGAGATACAAAAACCTTTGAGACTAAGCCCTGAAACTGACCATGACACTAAGCTTCTTTGATCAATTTGCAAGCCCTACTTTCCTGGGCATCCCATTAATTGCCCTTGCCTTAACACTACCTTGAATCCTATACCCCTCTCCCTCCTCCCGTTGACTGAACAATCGGTTATTAACACTTCAAAATTGATTTATTAACCGCTTTACTCAACAATTACTCCTACCCCTAAACGTGGGGGGCCATAAATGAGCAGTCATATTAACCTCTTTAATACTATTTTTGATCACTTTAAATATATTAGGCCTTTTACCTTACACCTTCACACCAACTACACAGCTATCAATGAACATAGCTTTGGCAGTACCTCTGTGGCTTGCCACAGTCATTATCGGGATACGAAACCAGCCAACCCATGCTTTAGGACACCTTCTTCCCGAAGGCACTCCAACCCCTTTAATCCCCGTACTTATTATTATCGAAACCATCAGCCTGTTTATTCGACCCCTAGCCCTCGGTGTTCGACTAACAGCAAACTTAACAGCAGGCCACTTGTTAATCCAACTTATTGCAACAGCTGCCTTTGTTCTTTTACCACTTATACCAACTGTGGCTATTCTAACAGCTACTTTACTATTTATACTAACTCTGTTAGAAGTAGCCGTTGCCATAATCCAGGCATACGTCTTTGTTCTACTAATTAGCTTATATTTACAAGAAAACATTTAATACTTATGGCCCACCAAGCACATGCATACCACATAGTTGACCCTAGCCCTTGACCCCTTACTGGTGCAATTGCTGCCCTCTTAATAACATCGGGACTTGCAGTTTGATTTCACTACCACTCTACCACTTTAATAACCCTGGGGTTAATTTTACTACTCTTGACTATATACCAATGATGGCGGGATATTATTCGGGAAGGAACCTTTCAGGGTCACCACACACCCCCTGTTCAAAAAGGCCTTCGATACGGCATAATCCTTTTTATTACTTCAGAAGTTTTTTTCTTCCTAGGATTTTTCTGAGCTTTCTACCACTCAAGTCTTGCCCCCACCCCTGAACTAGGGGGTTGCTGACCCCCTACAGGAATTACCACCTTAGACCCTTTCGAAGTGCCACTGTTAAACACTGCTGTTCTTCTTGCATCTGGAGTAACAGTTACCTGAGCACACCACAGCATTATAGAAGGCCTACGAAAACAGGCTATTCAATCTCTAACCCTTACAATTCTTCTTGGATTCTATTTTACTGCTCTTCAAGCTATAGAATACTATGAAGCCCCCTTCACAATTGCAGATGGAGTCTATGGCTCTACATTCTTTGTAGCAACAGGTTTCCACGGCCTCCATGTAATTATTGGTTCAACTTTCTTGGCTGTGTGCCTATTACGTCAAATTAAGTTCCACTTTACTTCTGGTCACCACTTTGGTTTTGAAGCCGCTGCCTGATACTGACATTTTGTAGATGTGGTATGATTATTCCTCTATATCTCCATCTATTGATGAGGCTCATAATCTTTCTAGTACAACTTAGTATAAGTGACTTCCAATCACCCGGCCTTGGTTAAAATCCAGGGAAAGATAATGAATCTTATTATAACCCTTATTTTATTAACCACTATTCTGTGCGCCTTATTAGCAGTGGTCTCATTTTGACTACCATTAATAAACCCCGACCATGAAAAACTATCTCCCTATGAGTGCGGCTTTGACCCCTTAGGAAGCGCTCGACTTCCTTTTTCCCTACGGTTTTTTCTAGTTGCCATTCTTTTTCTCCTTTTCGACTTAGAAATTGCACTGCTCTTACCCCTGCCCTGAAGCGATCAATTAATTGCCCCCACTACCACCTTTCTTTGAGCTTCAGCAGTATTAACCCTTCTCACCTTAGGCTTAATCTATGAATGAATGCAGGGCGGCTTAGAATGAGCCGAATGAGCAATTAGCTTAAATAAAATCTTTGATTTCGACTCAAAAGCCTGTGGTTTAAATCCACAATTGCTCAATGACCCCCATCCATTTCGCCTTTTCATCAGCTTTTCTGCTAGGCCTATCAGGTTTAGCTTTTCACCGAACACATCTTCTCTCGGCACTTTTATGCCTAGAAGGTATAATACTGTCCCTATTTATTGCACTAGCACCATGGACCCTTCAACTAGACTCTTCTAGTTTTTCGGCCTCCCCCATACTTCTTCTCGCATTGTCAGCTTGTGAGGCAGGACCCGGTCTTGCTTTACTTGTAGCTACTGCTCGAACACACGGCTCCGATCACCTACAAAGTCTTAACCTGTTACAATGCTAAAAATTCTCGTACCTACCATCATACTCATCCCCACTGCCTGGTTTTCACCTGCAAAATGACTTTGACCTACAACTATACTTCATAGCCTCTTAATTGCTACAGTCAGTCTCACTTGATTAAATGATGTTCTAGAAACCGGGTGAAAATCAATTAACCACTTTATGGCCACAGACCCTATCTCCACCCCTCTTATGATTCTTACTTGCTGACTACTACCGCTAACTATTATTGCTAGTCAGAATCATACTTCTTCTGAGCCCGTAAGCCGACAACGTATATATATTACCCTTCTAACTTCACTACAGTTTTTTTTAATTTTGGCTTTCAGTGCAACAGAGCTAATCATGTTTTATGTAATGTTTGAAGCTACTCTCATCCCTACACTAATTTTAATCACTCGCTGAGGGAACCAAACAGAACGACTTAACGCAGGGACATATTTCCTTTTTTATACTCTTGTGGGTTCCCTACCCCTTCTTGTAGCCTTACTTATTTTACAAAACTCTGCAGGCTCTTTATCACTTCTTACACTACAGTACAATAACCCAATTCACTTAATGTCCTACGCAGATAAATTCTGATGAGCAGCTTGTTTACTGGCCTTTCTAGTAAAGATGCCACTTTATGGGGTACATCTATGATTACCCAAAGCCCACGTAGAAGCACCAATTGCAGGCTCTATAATTCTTGCAGCCGTACTACTTAAACTCGGGGGTTACGGGATAATTCGAATATTAACAGTTCTTGAACCCCTAACTAAGGAACTAAGCTACCCATTCATTATTCTAGCATTATGGGGCGTGATCATAACAGGGTCCATTTGCCTGCGTCAAACCGACCTAAAATCACTCATTGCTTACTCTTCTGTGAGCCACATAGGCTTGGTTGTAGCCGGAATCTTGACACAAACTTCCTGAGGAATCACTGGTGCTATAATTCTTATAATCGCCCATGGACTGACCTCATCTGCTTTATTTTGTCTAGCCAACACAAACTATGAACGAACACACAGCCGAACAATGATCTTAGCCCGAGGGCTACAAGTAGCCCTCCCTTTAATAACCGCTTGATGGTTCTTTTCAAGCTTGGCCAACTTAGCACTCCCCCCTTTACCCAACCTAATGGGGGAGCTGATAATTATCACCTCACTTTTCAACTGATCCTGATGAACTATTGTTTTAACAGGCTCAGGAACACTTATCACAGCAGGATACTCACTCTACATATTCTTAATAACCCAACGGGGCCCCCTACCACGCCACATCTCGGCACTAGAGCCCTCACATTCCCGAGAACACCTGCTTCTCGCCATACACACTCTACCCCTAATTATACTGATCTTTAAGCCAGAACTAATCTGAGGTTGAACAGCTTGTAAATATAGTTTAATAAAAATACTAGATTGTGATTCTAGAGATGAAGGCTAGCATCCTTCTATTCACCGAAAGAGGCATAAGCAACGAAAACTGCTAATTTTCGCCTCCCGGGCTAACATCCGGGCTCCTTCGCCCAGCTCCTAAAGGATAATAGCTCATCCATTGGTCTTAGGAACCAAAAACTCTTGGTGCAAATCCAAGTAGCAGCTATGCATACCTCACCTTTAATCATAGCATCGAGTCTAATTATTACTTTTTTAATTCTACTCTACCCAGTCATGATATCATGAACTACAAGTTCATTACCCTCAAACTGATCCACATTACAAGTTAAAACTGCAGTAAAGCTGGCATTTTTCATTAGCCTTATTCCCCTATTCCTATTTTTAAATGAAGGCGCTGAAGTAGTGGTGACAGCCTGAACATGAACAAATACATTAGTTTTTGATATTAATATTAGCTTTAAGTTTGACTACTATTCAACACTATTTACCCCTATCGCCCTATACGTCACTTGAGCAATCCTAGAATTCGCATCTTGATACATACATGCAGACCCGTACATAAATCGATTTTTTAAATACCTCCTCATCTTTCTTGTTGCAATAATCACACTCGTGTCTGCAAACAACATATTCCAATTTTTTATCGGCTGAGAGGGAGTAGGAATTATATCATTTCTCCTCATTGGCTGATGGTATGGGCGAACAGACGCAAACACTGCAGCACTCCAAGCAGTACTATACAATCGAGTGGGGGACATTGGACTAATTATAGCAATAGCCTGGTTTGCAACAAATATTAACTGTTGAGAAATACAACAGATATTCATTTTAGCCAAAGAGCTCGACCTTACCCTGCCGCTTCTAGGATTAGTCCTTGCCGCTACTGGAAAATCTGCTCAATTCGGGCTTCATCCGTGGCTGCCAGCCGCAATGGAGGGTCCTACGCCGGTCTCTGCCCTACTACACTCAAGCACTATGGTTGTCGCAGGCATTTTCCTGCTAATCCGAATAAGCCCTCTTCTAGATACAAACCCTCTGGTAACCACCATTTGCCTATGCCTTGGAGCTCTAACCACACTATTTACTGCCACTTGCGCTTTAACCCAAAATGACCTCAAAAAGATCATTGCTTTTTCCACATCCAGCCAGCTCGGGCTGATAATAGTAGCAATTGGCCTCAACCAGCCTGAACTAGCTTTTTTACACATCTGCACCCATGCCTTCTTCAAGGCCATATTATTTTTATGCTCCGGGTCAATTATTCACAGCCTGAATGATGAGCAAGACATTCGAAAAATAGGAGGGTTGTATAACTTAACCCCCGTTACATCATCATGCCTTACCATCGGCAGCCTAGCTCTAACAGGTACCCCATTCCTAGCAGGTTTCTTTTCTAAAGACTCTATTATTGAAGCCCTTAATACCTCTAACATTAACGCCTGAGCCCTAACCTTGACCATCATTGCCACTTCTTTCACAGCTGCCTATAGTCTTCGCGTAGTATTCTTCGTAACTATAGGGCACCCACGATTTAAGCCTCTTTCCCCCATTAATGAAAACAATCCCTCATTAATTAACCCCTTAAAACGACTAGCCTGAGGAAGCATCCTATCAGGCTTGCTACTCACCTCCAATATTAACACCCTTGATTTACCCGTCATAACAATAGCGCCTCTACTAAAGCTAAGTGCCCTTATCGTATCGATTTTAGGGCTCTTTATTGCCCTTGACCTAGCCTCCTTTGCAAACAACCAAGATCAGCCCATAACTAAAATCAACTCTTTTATGTTTTCAAATATATTAGGATTTTTCCCAACAATTGTTCACCGCTTTTCACCACTAATATCTCTGACTGCGGGACAAACTATTGCAACCCGATCTATTGACCAAACCTGGCTAGAAAAAACGGGGCCAAAGACCCTGGCTAACATAAATACACCAATTGCCTCTTATATTAGCAATATTCAGCAAGGAGTCATCAAAACATACTTGACCCTGTATGTGTTAACACTATTTTTACTAGTAGTTGTGTTCGTAACCTAACAGCACGAAGAGTGCCTCGCGCTAAACCTCGAGTTAACTCAAGGACAACCAATAATGTTAGTAACAGGACCCAAGCACTAATTACCAGTGGCAAACCCCCAAACGAATAAACAACAGCTACCCCGCCCATACTTACATGCATGGCAACAAAATCTGATGAACCACAAGCAGGGACTCAAGAAAAATCAAACCACCCCTTTCAAAAAATAACAGAGCATAAAAGGACCAAAGTTAGATAAACGACTATGTAAACTACCACGGAACGACTTCCTCAACTCTCGGGGTAGGGCTCAGCAGCAAGTGCTGCCGAATAAGCAAACACAACTAATATTCCCCCTAAGTAGATTAAAAACAAGACTAAAGACAGAAAAGCCCCACCATGCCCGGCCAATAGCCCGCATCCTACCCCTGCAACTAACACTAACCCCAATGCAGCAAAATAAGGAGAAGGATTTGAAGCTACACCTACTAGCCCCACCACTAACCCAACTATAAGTAAAAACATAATATACATCATAATTTTTACCTGGAGTTTAACCAGAACTTGTGGCCTGAAAAACCACCGTTGTAATTCAACTATAAAAACATAATGGCAAGCCTACGAAAAACCCACCCCCTACTAAAAATTGCTAACCACGCACTAGTCGATCTACCCACCCCCTCTAACATCTCAGCCTGATGAAACTTTGGCTCATTACTAGGCCTTTGCTTAATTACACAAATTTTAACGGGCCTTTTTTTAGCTATACACTACACCTCGGATATCGCAACAGCTTTTTCATCCGTCGCACATATCTGCCGCGACGTAAACTACGGCTGGCTAATTCGAAATATTCATGCCAACGGCGCCTCTTTCTTTTTTATTTGCATCTACCTTCATATTGGCCGAGGCCTGTATTACGGCTCATACTTGTATAAAGAGACCTGAAATATCGGAGTAATTCTCTTACTACTAGTTATAATAACCGCCTTTGTAGGATACGTACTACCATGAGGGCAAATATCATTTTGAGGGGCAACAGTTATTACTAACCTGCTATCCGCCATCCCTTATGTGGGCAATGTTCTTGTCCAATGGATCTGAGGGGGCTTCTCAGTAGACAATGCCACCCTCACTCGTTTCTTTGCATTTCACTTCTTATTTCCATTTATTATTGCCGCAGCAACAATAATTCACCTTCTCTTCCTCCATGAAACCGGATCAAATAATCCCTTGGGACTAAATTCAGATGCAGACAAAATCTCTTTCCACCCGTACTTCTCGTATAAAGACCTGTTAGGCTTCGCCATTTTGTTAACAGCCTTGACAACCCTATCTTTATTCTCCCCAAACCTTTTAGGCGACCCTGACAATTTCACCCCAGCGAACCCCTTAGTCACACCACCTCACATCAAGCCAGAATGGTACTTCTTATTCGCATACGCAATCTTACGGTCAATCCCCAATAAACTAGGAGGGGTCCTAGCTCTTTTGTTCTCAATCCTAATTCTTATATTAGTACCTCTTCTCCACACATCTAAGCAACGAAGCCTTACATTCCGCCCTATCACACAGTTCCTTTTCTGGGCGCTGGTAGCAGACGTTGCAATCCTTACTTGAATTGGGGGAATGCCAGTAGAACACCCCTTTATTATTATCGGGCAAGCAGCCTCTATTATTTACTTCGCTTTATTCCTAATTGTCATACCCTTAGCAAGCTACCTAGAGAACAAAGCTTTAGAATGAACCTGCACTAGTAGCTCAGAGTTAGAGCATCGGCCTTGTAAGCCGGACGCCGGAGGTTAAACCCCTCCCTACTGCTCAAAGAAGAGGGACTTAAACCCCCGCCCCTAACCCCCAAAGCTAGGATTCTTCTTAAACTATTCTTTGCAAACTTTTGCAAACTTTTGCAAACTTTTGCAAACTTTTGCAAACTTTTGCAAACTTTTGCAAACTTTTGCAAACTTTTGCAAACTTTTGCAAACTTTTGCAAACTTTTGCATACATTTGCAAACTTTTGCAAACTTTTGCAAACATTTGCAAACTTATGCATATATGTAATTTCACCATTAATATTTATTAACCATTTCAATGGCATTCAAGGACATTAACTGTTTTATCAACAATATAGGATTTTAACCATCATAATAATTTAAACTAACCACTAAGGTATACTAAAACCATTCATTTAACTTAACAATAATTGAATTAGTAATAACGAAATATAAGACCCAATAAAAAATCCATAAGTATATATATACGTTTACGAACATCCCGCTATATTAACCATATTACCCAATAAGAGAGTGACATCAGTTGATAACTGGTAATCACGGTTAGTGATGGTCACGGACAGTTATTC